ACTCTAGTGAGTTACAGACAGAGTTCGAGAGGATCAAATCTTTGACGATTCCATCATACACGATTGAGGTGTACAAACTTGTGGATGGGTATCCTAAACCTGATGAACCGAATTCTTTCTGGTTAAAGAATCTCTTTCTAGTTGCTCGGGAACAATTAGAAGATTTTCTAACGGAAATACTGGGTTTTGCGCTATTTGGTGGTGGTCCCGCTTATGGGGTCAAATTTATACAGAAGATATTTTTCAATCTCATCGATCTCATAAGTATCATCCCAAATCCCATCAATCGAATAACTTTTTCGAGAAATACGAGATATCTAAGTCATACAAGTAAAGAGATCTATTCATGGATAAGAAAAGGGCAAAGGTTTCAGACTCATGATGAAATAGAATCCTGGATCGAGACCTGTGATTGGTTTTTGGATGAAGAGAGAGTTTACTCGTTTCATTTCTCCACCTTAAGGCCAGAAAAAGGGATTGATCAAATTCTATGGAGTCTGACTCATATTGATCGTTTAGTAAAGAGTGACTATGGTTATCAAATGTTTGAACAAGTGGGAGCAATTTACTTACGATACTTAGTTGACATTCATCAAAAGGATCTAATGAATTATGAGTTCAATACATCCTGTTTAGCAGAAAGACGGATATTCCTTGCTCATTATCAGACAATCACTTATTCACAAACCTCGTGTGGGGCCAATAGTTTTAATTTCCCATCTCATGGAAACCCGAAACCTTTTTCGTTCCGCCTAGCGCTATCCCCCTCTAGGGGTATTTTAGTGATAGGTCCTATAGGAACTGGACGATCCTATTTGGTCAAATCCCTAGCGACAAACTCCTATCTTCCTTTCATTACGGTATTTCTGAACAAGCTGGATTTTAAAATAGTTATTGATGATCTCGATCCTGAGGACTATATGGAAGCGCTTGATGATGTGGATATTGATGGTATTGATGATGATAGCGATCCTGCTAAGGAATATATGGATGCGCTGAAAGATGTGGATGATATTGATGATCGTGACTATTCGAACTTGGACTCGGACCCGGAGCTGAGGGAGGGATATACGGTGGATGATGAGATACTTAGGTATATCATCGAGTTGGAAATAGACCTAGCTTCTATCAACTTGCAATTCGAATTGGCAAGAACAATGTCTCCTTGCATAGTATGGATTCCAAACATTCACGATCTGTATGTGGATGAGTCGGAGTCCCTCGGTTTATTATTGAACTATCTCTCCGGGGATTGTGAAAGACGGCCCACTAGAGATATTCTTGTTATTGCTTCGACCCATATTCCCCAAAAAGTGGATCCCGCTCTAATAGCTCCGAATAAATTAAATACATGCATTAAGATACGAAGGCTTCTTATTCCACAACAACGAAAGCACGTTTTCACCCTTTCGTATACTAGGGGATTTCACTTGGAAAAGAAAATGTTCCATACTAATGGATTCGGGTCCATAGCCATGGGTTACAGTGCACGAGATCTTGTAGCAATTACCAATGAGGCCCTATCGATTAGTATTACACAGAAGAAATCAATTATAGACACTAATACAATTAGATTCGCTCTTCATAGACAAACTTGGGAGTTGCGAGCCCATGTAAGACCGGTTCCGGATCATGGGATCCTTTTCTATCAGATAGGAAGGGCTGTTGCACAAAATGTACTTATAAATAATTGCTGCCTTATAGATCCTATATCTATCTATATGAAGAAGCAATCATGTTACGAAGGGGATCCTTATTTGTACAAATGGTTCTTCGAACTTGGAACGAGAATGAAGAAATTAACGATACTTCTTTATCTTTTGAGTTGTTCGGCCGGATCGGTCGCTCAAGATCTTTGGTCTCTACCCGGACCCGATGAAAAAAATGGGATCACTTCTTATAGACTCGTTGAGACGGATTCTGGTCTAGTTGATGGCCTATTAGAAGTAGTAGAAGGCGCTCTGGTGGGATCCTCGCTTCTTCAGCCCGAACCGAGGAATCCCTTAGAGATGATGGAAAATGGATCTCGTTGTATCTTTGATCGTAGATTTCTCTACGAATCGGAGTTTAAAGAATGGGCAGAAGGCACCGACCCGCAACAGTTAGCGGAGGATGTAGTCGATCACATAGTTTGGGCTCCTAGAATATGGCAACCTTGGGGCTTTCTATTTGATTGGATCGAAAGGCCCAATGAATTGGAATTTCCCTATTGGGCCAGGTCATTTCGGGGCAAGCCGATCATTTCTGATGAAGTTAATGATGAATATTTTGATTATGCATTTTTTGGTGAAGGGGATGATGGATATGATGAAGAGGATGAGCTTCAAGAGAATGATTGGGAGTTCTTGCAGAGTGAAACCATGGAGTACCCGGGACGAGATAGATCTTCCAAAGAACAAGTCTTTTTTCGAAAAGGCCAATTCATTTGGGACCCTGGAGATCCACTCTTTTACATATTCAACGATGAGCTCTCTGTCTTTCTGTTTTCACATCGAGAATT